ACAATGATAGTTCTTTTCTGAGTGAATTAGAAGGTTTTTTTTCTAGTTTTTTGAATAGGGGGTCTAAGAGAAACAATCACTACTATTATCATTACATGTATGATACTCAATCTAGTTGGACTAATCACATTAATAGTTGCATTAATAGTTATCTTCGTTTTGAAGTCAGTATTAATAGTTCCATTTCAGGTGGTACTGACAATTACAGTGACAGTTACATTTATAGTTTCATTTGTACTGAAAATGTAAGTGGTAGTGAAAGTGGAAGTTTTAGTATAAGAACTCGTAATAATGGCAGTGATTTCAATATAAGAGGAAGATCTAATGATTTCGATATAAATAAAAAATACAGACATTTATGGGTTCAATGCGAAAATTGTTATGGATTAAATTATAAAAAACTTCTTAGGTCAAAAATGAATATTTGTGAACAGTGTGGATATCATTTGAAAATGAGTAGTTCAGATAGAATCGAACTTTCGATTGATTCGGGCACTTGGGATCCTATGGATGAAGATATGGTTTCTATGGACCCCATTCAATTTCATTCAGAAGAGGAACCTTATAAAGATCGTATCGATTCTTATCAAAGAAAGACAGGTTTAACTGAAGCTGTTCAAACAGGCATAGGTCAACTAAACGGTATTCCCACAGCAATTGGGGTTATGGATTTTCAGTTCATGGGAGGTAGTATGGGATCTGTAGTAGGTGAGAAAATCACTCGTTTGATTGAGTATGCTACTAATCGATCTCTACCTGTCATTATTGTGTGTGCTTCTGGAGGAGCACGCATGCAAGAAGGAAGTTTGAGCTTGATGCAAATGGCTAAAATATCTTCTGCTTCATATGATTACCAATCCACTAAAAAGTTATTCTATGTACCAGTCCTTACATCTCCTACAACCGGTGGAGTAACAGCCAGTTTTGGTATGTTGGGAGATATCATTATTGCTGAACCTAATGCGTACATTGCATTTGCGGGTAAAAGAGTAATTGAACAAACATTGAATAAGACAGTACCCGATGGTTCACAAGCGGCTGAGTATTTATTCCATAAAGGCTTATTCGACCCAATCGTACCACGTAATCCTTTAAAAGGTGTTCTAAGTGAGTTATTTCAGCTCCATGGTTTCTTTCCCTTGAATCAAAATTCAAAAAATTAAAGTATAGCACTAGATTCAGTTATTTTGTTTGTAGCGAACAAGTATTTAGTTCATCATAATAAAAAAAAAACTAAGAAAAATGTTCTTTGGTGATATAAGTTACACTTTCTAGTAAGAGTCAGAAGTTTCGGATAATTTTTTTTTCTTCCGGATCCAGATCTATTTTTTATCTTACCCCTATTCATGATTAGGTATTATGAACCTCTATCAACAGGATAAAAAAAAAAGTGAATTTATCTTTCCGAGGAATTCGAATTTGGGGAAATAAAAAGAATTTTATCTGGCTATCTTACGCATTAATTAAGATAGACAATAATGAAAAAAAAAAAATATCAAAATAAAAAGAAATATCAAATATGGAAATGAAATAAAAAAATTTCTACATCTATCGCATTTTTACTATGAATCCCTGTTTGTTGGATCCTATTATTTAGAGTCGCGAATTCATAATGAACTTAATTTTCATAAGAAAACTCCTTTTAAATAAAAAACTCCTTATTAGATTAGAAAGAAAGATAGAAAGAACATAAGAATGGGAGAAGAAGAATAATAAAATTTGTAAAAGAAGATTACCCTATTTATATTCGTGTAGAAAGATAAATAGGTACACTTAATTTAGTTCTACATTTTTGCACTTATTATCTATCCTTTTTTTTATTAAAATTTAATATTTTAATATTATTTTTATATTTCAAATTTCTATTTTAATATAAATATATTATTTATAAATTATATATTTATATATACTTAATTGTTTATATATACTTAGTAGTATAATATTATATAAAATACAATAGTCAATATTACCTAATATTACTTATAATAGATATACTTATCATATCATAAGATATCTTTCTAATAGATACAAATATATAGATACAAATATTAAATCGAGGCACCCATTCTATGACAGATCTCAACTTACCCTCTATTTTTGTGCCTTTAGTGGGCCTAGTATTTCCGGCAATTGCAATGGCTTCTTTATCTCTTCATGTCCAAAAAAATAAGATTGTCTAGATCCAATGGGACCAAATCCTATCAATTTATTTCAACACTGTAGCATAATACAGATATTTTTTTAGTGCAATATGGTACGATATGTGGCTCTTTCCACACACAAATGAAAGAACTGTTATGTATGCGGATACATGCTATCTGCATAAATGCATGTATATATATATATATATATAGCTGGTTAAAAACGGATCAGTAAATATTTTAAATAGAAAGTCAATGTATCTAACCAATTACTCCACATCAGAATAGTGCTAGTTGATGAAAGTTACTTCGGGATCAAGAAAGGTAAAGTCAAATTTGGGTTATTCTCTCAATTCCAATCGAATGCAACTGGATCTAGTATAGTATGAATTGGCGATCAGAACATATATGGATAGAACTTATAAGGGGGTCTCGAAAAACAAGTAATTTTTGCTGGGCCTGTATCCTTTTTTTAGGTTCACTAGGATTCTTAGCGGTTGGAACTTCCAGTTATCTTGGTAGGAATCTGATATCCATATTTCCATCTCAGCAAATTATTTTTTTTCCACAAGGAATCGTGATGTCTTTTTACGGGATCGCAGGTCTGTTCGTTAGCTCCTATTTGTGGTGCACAATTTTGTGGAATGTAGGTAGTGGTTATGACCGATTCGATAGAAAAGAAGGAATTGTGTGCATTTTTCGTTGGGGATTTCCTGGAATAAATCGTCGCATCTTCCTTCGCTTCCTTATGAGAGATATCCAATCAATCAGAATTGAGGTTAAAGAGGGTCTTTATCCTCGTCGTGTCCTTTATATGGAAATCAGAGGTCAAGGGGCCATTCCCTTGACTCGTACTGATGAGAATTTTACTCCACGAGAAATTGAACAAAAAGCTGCCGAATTGGCCTATTTCTTGGGCGTACCAATTGAAGTATTTTGAAATGAATTGAACACAATAAAGAATAAATGTTTTCTCGGCATGGGGGAAGGAACTTGCTAATTCCCTTTTTAATATAATTGAAGTCTTTTTGGAATGTTCATTTGAACAAAACATGTTAGATTATTCTATTTCCTCCTTCCTTTGTCGTGGCGACTCCCATAGAATAAACCAAAAAAGCAGGAGGGCGTATATGGAATAACTATAATAAACTATACTATAATAAAGAAGAAAATTAAGAAAAGAAGAAATTTTTGTATACCATTTGTATACCAAAAGTATTTCGTATGCGTATGGATCCCAACTCAATTCTTTTCTACTAGAAAATTTCTACTAGAAAAAAGGCTAATCTAAGGCTAATATAATAAGTAGGGATTCATCAAATATATCCGAACATTTATTTCGTAATACGGAATTCATCTCATCTTTTTAGGCCCAAAATTTTGATGATACCTTTTTTCCTTGGTTGTGGCTAGACGGTGAAACATTTCGAAATAATTAACTGAGGGGGGTTTTCGTTTCTAAATACGATTCGTTATTTTAAGTGGGTTTTCGAGTATTCATAGAAAGGAACAAATGAAGATGAAATTGCTTCGAATTTGCCCATTTAAATTTGCCCAATTGAGATATCTAGGAATAATATTGATTTTTATTTTTTATCCGAAAAGGGCGAACCCTTATCCCATTTCTATATTCCTTCTAGATCCAAGAACTAAACTCAATTTTGACACAAAAATTGGAATGAATAGACCCATAGGTTCAATACCTTGTTATAGAACTCGTGCTTCAGAGAAATATCATATAGAGTCAACGAATGAAGCAGGTTCATTAACGATTCAATTCACAGATAAAAAATGAAAAAAAAGAAAGCATTGCCTTCTTTCCCATATCTTGTATCTATAGTATTTTTGCCCTGGTGGGTTTCTCTCTCATTTAATAAATGTCTGGAACTTTGGGTTACAAATTGGTGGAATACCGGGCAATCCAAAACTCTCTTGAATATCATTCAAGAGAAAAACGTTCTAGAAAGATTCATAGAATTAGAAGAACTCTTTCTGTTGGACGAAATGATAAAGGAGTACCCGGAGACACATATACAAAAACTTCGTATAGGAATACACAAGGAAACGATACAATTGGTCAAAACACACAATGAATATCATCTCCATATCATTTTGCATTTCTCGACAAATATAATCTCTTTCGCTATTCTAAGTGGTTATTTTATTTTGGGTAATGAGGAACTTGTCATTCTTAATTCTTGGGTTCAGGAATTCCTCTATAACTTAAGTGACACAATAAAAGCTTTTTCTATTCTTTTAGTTACTGATTTATGGATTGGATTTCACTCGACTCATGGTTGGGAACTAATAATTGGTTCGTTCTACAATGATTTTGGATTGGCTCATAACGATCAAATTATATCTGGTCTTGTTTCCACCTTTCCAGTTATTCTAGATACAATTGTGAAATATTGGATTTTCCATTATTTAAATCGTGTATCTCCTTCGCTTGTAGTCATTTATCATTCAATGAATGAATGAAGAACTCATTTGATCTCCTGATATCAATCAAATAAATCAGAATCTTTCTTCCTTTATAAAGAAACCATTTTGAATCTTACTTAATTCTTTATATTTTATTTCTACCAGTTCAAGGTATTCGTCCTATATTACAGTACAACTATTCCAGTACAATGACAGACTCGTGCATAGGGAACTTTACTAGTTCCCTATCTAATTTATTGTAGAAATTCCGAGATCCATGATTGGACATGCAAAATAGAAATACTTTTTCTTGGGTAAAGGAACAGATGACTCGATCCATTTCTGTATCGATCATGATATATGTAATAACTCGAGCATCCATTTCAAATGCATATCCCATTTTTGCGCAGCAGGGTTATGAAAACCCACGAGAAG